TCTCTACTTGTTATTTATTTTTATTTATTCGATTTTCTCTATTTTTTTCCCACAAATTCTGATCTTTCTAATGATCTAGATTCATATTTTTTTATTTGAAAGATTGCTTATCAATCGATATTTATTTGTGAAATAAGGAAAAATGACTAGTAATCCGTGTCTTAGCGCTAAAGTGTATATCTTTGTGGATATACTACACTCTGCCTCTGTCATAAGGCGGCGATTCCGATCTAAAATCAAAATCAAAAAAGGGTTTCAATGAAATCAAAAGAATATGTATGTTGTACACTTTATTTAATTTCCAGGGGATTGTAGTTCAATTGGTCAGAGCACCGCCCTGTCAAGGCGGAAGCTGCGGGTTCGAGCCCCGTCAGTCCCGACGAATCAAAATCCATTAATCCAATAAAAAAAAAAAAAAATAGATCAATTCATTATTTTAAATTATAGAGGGAATGAATAATCTTTTTTAAGGGTTTTCGCCGAAGAAAAAACAAACTCTAAAAAATTGATAGAATATTTGATTTTTTTCTATACTGGGACTTGTCTTTATCACATTTTTTTGTTTTCCAATAAGTTAGATCATTGTGAAAAGGTAGTTAGATGATACTTCGTCAGATGATTGTAGAAGGAAGGTTATAGTTTTATAGAAAATAAAGAAAGGAATAATAAATAAGAAAAGAATAAAACAATACAATAAAGTAAAGAAATTATCAATTGGATCAGGAATCCATTTTTGGATTCGGTATGGATAAATGATCTTTCTATGTTATACTATTCAATTCTCGACGATGAATCAATTTGATAGCTCAGATATTGTTATTCATGATATTGATCCGATTCGATATCATCGAGATAGAATTCATCCCATTGAATTTAGAGTCGAAAGATTTATCATCTCTATGGGATTAAATCCCGAGTTATTCGAAGTAAAGAAAAACAAAAACGATGAGATTATGGAAGTAAATATTCTCGCATTTATTGCTACTGCACTGTTCATTCTAGTCCCTACTGCCTTTTTACTGATAATATACGTAAAAACAGTTAGTCAAAGTGATTAATTTGAATAAAACTCGACTTCTTAGTTCTTCTCAATATCAATGATTGAAGAAATCAAATGAAAAGTATTTCCATTTCGCGTCTTAGATGAAATCAGCGGACTAGAATCAGCAGTATTTTTTGAGATCCAATAGTATGTTAGAAAGAAATATATATATTTCTTTCTAACATTTTGTTATTTTATTCTAATGTATAAACTGTATAAAGATATAACCTTAATCTAGATTAATCCAGAATATTATCTTTCTATTCATATATCTAGATATTAATCTATCTAGACATGAGTTTATCGGTATGAAATGTACACAAGAGCACAATTCTATTTATTTTGTTTTGTTCATCTATTTGATATTTGATTTGTGTTGATTTCAAATAATCTGAAAAAAATCTGAAATAGTCTAAAAGCATCTCTTACGATTGGAATTCCTAAATTTCTTTTTTTTTTCAATATGAATCCCGCCATTTACCGAACGAATAAAATAAATGAAAAGAAAAAAAAGAGTCTGGGCATATATTAAAATTAAAAAAGAAAAAAAGATTTTTTTAGCATCCAAAGAAGTAATTAATTGAGGAGTTGATAGATCATCCGAGGAAAGGAGTTCTAGAAAAGCTTTTTCAGATTTCAACGAAAAGGATTAGTAAACCCCACCCATTTTTAACCCTTGAATCATGATATAAAATGGTAACCCTTGAATCATGATATAAAATGAGTCAAGTGAATAAGTTCAATTTCGAAAATAATAAAACAAATACTCAAATACTAAAGTATTCACTAAATACATGTGACTTGTGCAAGACAATATCTTAGTATGCATATTATCTCGTTGGAGAACCTCAATATCTATCTTATTTCCCATCGAAAATCCACTTAATTAATATTTTATTTAAATATTTTATTTCTATTTATTTAAATTGAATTTCTTTTTTTATTTAATATTAATTAATAAAAGAACTACTTTCTTTTTCTCTTTGAACAGGAAGAAGGCAAACAAATAAAAATGAAGGGAGGGTTTCGTTCTTCCCCATTGTCCATATATAACTCTGGCACGAGGGGGTTTATCAAAATAGAGAATTTAGGAAGAAGTGGGTTGGAATCAATTTCCTATCATTTGTAGGCCTTTTTGACTTTCGAAATATGAACATGTAAATCATTGAAATATTTGTTTGATTATGATTGAAAGGGTATTATTCATCTATTATTCATAGAATACATTACTACACCCCAATCCAATTGAATTTGTCAATGACGATGTTTTTAATTCAATTTCTAAATTCTTAGAAATTGAATTAAATAAGTGAATTCACTTTAATTTAAATAGTTAAATTAACAAAAAGTCTTTGCAGAGCGATGTATAAAAAAATTGATACAGTTTGATTTCTCCAATTCAATTAGTAGTATTCCTAGAGTCCACTTCTTCCCCATACTACGAGTGAAAGGGAAAACGTAAAGACTACCATTAAAGCAGCCCAAGCGAGACTTACTATATCCATGTGTATTATGTCCCCTATCTCTATGAATATGAAGTTTTTTTCCATTAGTGTTCAGTAATAATAGTAGAATCGCTGGCGCAGAGTCAAAAAAAAGATTCTGCTCAATACCATCGATGAAACAATCCAAAAAACCAATTAATTAGAAATTCTATAAGAACTTATAGAATTTCTAATTACTAGTAGAATCGGGAAAGAGTAAACACAAACAAAAAACAGGTATAGGCAGCAACACCCTGAAAGGATCAAGAAAATCTTACTAAGATGTAAGAATAAGACCCTTTATTCTTTCTCTTCATTAAGTCAAAAAAGTGGAAAAATCTAGAATCAAGATAGATGACTATCTATTCCATACTATTTTTCCATTTGTCGAATCCTACACTATTTCCGTAAAACAATCGGAAAACAGCCTCTTCCATTCTTGACTAGACCTTACCTAAAAGAAAGAATTTTTTTTTACTTTATTACTTTAATTACTTTAAATATATATCAAAATTTAAATATATTTAAATTTATATATATTTAAATATATATCTAAAATATATATGTAAAAAATGGATACGTATAAGGAAAAGTCAATTATCCATTCAATCACTATTAGATTGATTGAATTCCCCCTACTCGGAAATTTTCATGAGTTGTATACAAACTATCTTCTGTCCTTTCCCCAACTACTAATTCGTCGATTCCTTGCTCGCCGTCCCTCTCTTGGGGAAAAATGACACAAGTTATATTAGCAAAACGGAATAAGGTATTTCACCTCTTTTGTTGATCAGGCGACACCCGGATTTGAACTGGGGAAAAAGGATTTGCAGTCCCCCGCCTTACCACTCGGCCATGTCGCCAAGGCGATACAAAATAGATGAAAAAATTTCCCTTTTTGTGGTTGGGGTTGGATCTATCTCTTCGATTCATTTTTTATAGTATCTTAAAACGCACACTATTGAAATTTTTTCACCTTTCTAGTGAAAGGAAATGTGTATTTTTAGTCACCAAAAGCAAAAATTCAGGACAAATTAGAACCATTAACTATTAACTATTGACTGTGAATTTACGAACTTGGATTTGAATCTAAAATTGGATTTACCTAATCATATAAGAAGAGCAAAATTAATACGGAATTAATCAGTATTGATTTTTTTCAATAAAAAAATCCTTCTCAATTTCAATTATAACAACAATTATAAGTATATGTAAACCCCAGAACATAAATTTTTGCACAGACATCTAATCGGATATCTTATTTGTCTATGATTCCTACAGGAAATTGGGAAATTTTCGATTCAATGAAAAATGGACTCGAAAATAGAAATTGTCATAGAGCATGACATGTCTTGTCCAGAATAGAATTGTAATAAAAGAAGAGACGTGTATAGGTAGCTATAGTTATATCCGCGTATGTTTCATTTCTTATGTTATGCAGTTAAATTGTATTATATGAACTCTATTTAAAAAGAAATCTCTTCTATGCAAATCATTTTTCATTTTTTTTTTTACTGGTATGCAATTGTATTAGAATATCATAATAATGGTAGAAATGGAATAGAAATTGAATCACTTTTTGTTATTCTATACAAAACCCCATAAGTCTAAGTTAAGCTCAATTTCTCAATTCCTTTCCAGTTGTATCTGTTGTAAATTCCAATTTGAGTATCAAATTCTCCTTTTTTCTCTGTTCATACATTCCATATCCATATATGGAGTATGGAGTTAGATAAGATTTTATGTGATTCTGTAAACAAAATAAGAATCCCATTATTATTTATTGTATTGGATCGTTCTTCACTTCATCCAATTCTATGAATTGATCTAGTAATAATGTAATGGGATTTTTTTTTTCAATAAATTAAATGGGAAATGAAAAATGCTTGGGAATGGAAATGAGGGAATGGCTACAATACCTGGATTTAATCAGATCCAATTTGAAGGATTTTGTAGATTCGTTGACCAGGGCTTAACAGAAGAGCTTTATAAGTTTCCAAAAATTGAAGATAGAGATCAAGAAATCGAATTTCAATTATTCGTGGAAACATATCAATTAGTAGAACCTTTGAGAAAAGAAAGAGATGCTGTATATGAATCACTTACATATTCTTCTGAATTATATGTATCCGCAGCATTAATTTGGAAAACCAGTAGGGATATGCAAGAACAAACAATTTTTATTGGAAACATTCCTCTAATGAATTCCCTGGGAACTTTTATAGTAAATGGAATATACAGAATTGTGATCAACCAAATATTGCAAAGCCCGGGTATCTATTACCGATCCGAATTGGATCATAACGGAATTTCGGTCTATACCGGCACCATAATATCAGATTGGGGGGGAAGAGTAGAATTAGAGATTGATAGAAAAGCAAGGATATGGGCTCGTGTTAGTAGAAAACAAAAAATATCTATTCTAGTTCTATCATCAGCTATGGGTTCGAATCTAAGAGAAATTCTAGAAAATG